GAAAGATACATCTTTCTATGAAGAAGATTATTTCTTTTGCTTAATAAAATCCGACTGGAAAAAAAAAAGAAGTACACAGATATGACATATCATTATATGTATAATATTGGGGGATTATGGGACAAAAAATAAATCCACTTGGTTTCAGACTTGGTACAACCCAAGGTCATCATTCTATTTGGTTTGCACAACCCAAAAATTATTCCGAGGGGCTACAAGAAGATCAAAAAATACGAAATTCTATCAAGAATTATATACAAAAAAATATGAGAATATCCTCTGGCGTGGAGGGAATTGCATGCATAGAAATTCGAAAAAGAATTGACCTGATTCAAGTCATAATCTATATGGGATTCCCAAAGTTATTACTAGAAGGCAAGACGCGAAGAATCGAAGAATTACAGATGAATGTACAAAAAGAACTTAATTGTGTGAACCGAAAACTCAACATTGCTATTACAAGAATTACAAACCCTTATGGGGACCCTAATATTCTTGCAGAATTTATAGCTGGACAATTAAAGAATAGAGTTTCATTTCGCAAAGCAATAAAAAAGGCTATTGAATTAACCGAACAGGCAGATACAAAAGGAATTCAAGTACAAATTGCAGGTCGCATCGACGGGAAAGAAATTGCACGTGTCGAATGGATCAGAGAAGGTAGGGTTCCTCTACAAACCATTCGAGCGAAAATTGATTATTGTTCCTATGGAGTCCGAACGGTCTATGGAGTATTAGGCATCAAAATTTGGATATTTTGGAAATAAGAATACTTTCCTTGTCTTTACTCTTTACACTATATCCATTGAAAAAAAAATAGAATAAAAAAACTCTTTCTTTTCATGCTTTTTCTCGTAAATAAAAAAAAAATAAGCAATTCTATAGGGTTAAATAAAAATTTGATTGATGATTTCATATAATTGCTATGCTTAGTGTGTGACTCGTTGATTTTTTTATAGGATAGAATTCCAAAAAAAATGGACAGACCCCTACTGTGAACTACTAACTATAGAACTAATAACCAACTCATCGTTTCACATTATCTGGATACAAAAAAGCAGTCAAGATATGATATATTGGTCATATCGTTGTAGCAACTGAAATCTTTCTTGCATAAAAAAATAATCTGATTATGATATAAAAAAAGTATGCAGATAAAGGGAAGGTTGAGAGAAAGAAAGAAAAAGAATATCAATGATATAGGATTCCAATATATGTAAGGTTTATGAGTCATCTCATAAAAGGCAGTGTAATAAAGCATCAATACTGATTCATCCATAACTATATGAATCTATTCATAGAAAAAAATCAAGAGCCTCGAGCCAATAAAGACTGAGAAAATTGACTCAAGAACAAATTTCATGAGGGGCTCCATTGTAGAATTCAAACCTAACCATTAATTGCGAAGCGATGGGAACGATGGAACCTATGAATACATAAGATTCTATTGAAAAATGAATCCTAATAATTCATTAGGTGGGATGGCGGAACGAACCAGGGACCAATTCATTTATTCCGAGAATTCATGAGCTAACCCTACAACTAAAATAGATATTGAAAGAGTAAATATTCGCCCGCGAAAGTTTTTATTAGATTACTCAATCTTCTTTTACATTACTCAATCTTGTTCGATCCAATATGATAATATGATCAAAGGCAAAACAAAATAAGGATTCGTTATAAAAAAACGACATTATCTCATTATCTATAAATAATTATCTAGAAAAAAATACATGTTTTAAGTATATATCCAAACAAGATATAGAAATTTCTAATAGATTAGATGAAATCTCAAAGAATCCATGATTCAGTATATTTTCATATAATTCTAAAATTCGAATCGTTTCATTCGTGAGGAGCCGGATGAGAAGAAACTCTCATGTCCGGTTCTGTAGTAGAGATGGAATTAAGAAAGAACCATCAACTATAACCCCAAAAGAACCAAATTTCGTAAACAACATAGAGGAAGAATGAAAGGAATATCTTATCGAGGTAATCATATTTGTTTCGGTAAATATGCTCTTCAGGCACTTGAACCCGCTTGGATCACATCTAGACAAATAGAAGCAGGGCGACGAGCAATGACAAGAAATGTGCGCCGTGGTGGAAAACTATGGGTACGTATATTTCCAGACAAACCAGTTACGGTAAGACCTACGGAAACACGTATGGGTTCGGGTAAAGGATCTCCCGAATATTGGGTAGCTGTCGTTAAACCAGGTAGAATACTTTATGAAATGGGCGGAGTAGCAGAAAATATAGCCAGAAAGGCTATTTCAATAGCGGCGTCCAAAATGCCTATACGAACTCAATTTATTATTTCGGAATCGGAATAGGAACGTAGAACCAAAGAAAAGAAGTCTTGCGGATAAAAAAACAATTGCAGGTTTCTTTTTGACAAACAATATTTCTTTTTTTTTTTTACTTCGCCCTTTGCATTAACATTGAAAGAACAGATTAAAAAATGATATGATTCAACCTCAAAGCCATTTGAACGTAG